ATATAAGTCGAATAAAGAACTTCGATTCCTTGTTTCTTACTTGGTATTAGAGTTCGAATGAAAACCACGCGATTGCAGGTAATGCCATAATTTTTTATTTTGTGAGGATCAATCAAATAGGGTTTTCAAAATATTCTAAAAAAACAATGATAAATAGATATGAATAGAGCAAGAAAAGAAGGAAATAAAAAAACATAGTATAGAAAAGATATCCAAAATGATATAGAAATCACTATCCTACCCTTAGTTTTTATTTCCTTAATTTAATTAATTGTATTTCGTTTGATTAGGGTAAAGTTCCTTAAAAACCTCTGCTTTTTTTAAAATATCCTGAACAGTTCCTGTAGGCTGAGCGCCTTTTTCAAGGAAATAGAGAATCGCGGGAACGTTTAAATAAGTTTGATTCTTGATCGGATCATAAAAACCCACTTTCCGAAGATCTCTTCCTTCTCTTCGGGATCGAACATCAATTGCAACGATTCGGTAGACGGCTCATCGGGATAGATGTAGATGAAAAAGAACCCCCCCTAGAACCGTATAGGAAGTTTTCTCCTCGTACGGCTCGAGAAAAAAATGATTAGAAGTTTTGTCTATGGATAAAATTAGAATAAATAGAAAAGGAATCCGTAAAATAAATGAGTCTATAATTTAACTCATAGTCATTTTTTTAGCTTCCTGAAAAAAAAAATCATTTGTACTCATAACTCAAGTTCAAGAATTCTCAAATATCTTAAATAAATTAATAAATTAAGATATTTTTTTATTGAGTGGTCTTTAACCCCCCCTTTTTTTGTCTCGTTTAAAATCTATTTTTATTCTTTATTCGGATCCGTGAGACAATTGAAGTGGTGTTTCCTTGTTCTGGGATCCTTTATCTTTGTTTTAAATCATTGGGTTTAGACATTACTTCGGTGCTTCTTAATCCTTTCAAAATGGTAGCAACATACCCCTTTTGTGATTTCTTTCTATCAAAGAATCATACGGTTGATTCGTGCGCGATACACTGCGGATCGAAAAAGTTTTAACCCTTCCAACAAAAATTTTTTTAATTGAAATTTTGCTCGAATCGGATCCTTTCGATTTCTATATCGAAGATATACTTACGAAGTTGTTCCAATTTATTGATTGGCATTAACCCTAGATCGTTGCCCCTGAGAAATTAATAAATACTTTCTACCCGAGCTCCATCATGTACTATTTACATTACAACCCAATAAAAAAAGAGGGATTCTAGTAGAATAGAACAAACGACGTCGAGCCAAGAGCACTTTCATTCCTATATAAAATGGTGGATGTAAGAATAAGAATCCACGCCGGATCGTGTCCTTCAAGTCGCACGTTGCTTTCTACCACATCGTTTTAAACGAAGTTTTACCATAACATTCCTCTAATTTGGAACCAGTATGGAATTGATTCAATTATGGAATCATGAATAGTCATTGGTTCGCTCGGTACATAGACACAGTCATTTATATTTTTTCTTATCTATCTACATAGATAATAAAGATTTTTCTGAAGAAATATTAGCAAGACCCCGGCTTTTTTTGTATGAATGGAACATTTTTCTATAAATATCGATCTCAAAAAAATATCTAACAGAAATATCCAGAAATATAAATATAGAAATAACATAACTAACAGAAATCACAGGAATAAATAAATTATATTTGACTCTGCCTCTTCAAGTGACTCAATAAGATAGACTGACCCATTTCCAACTTCCCCAAGATTCAATCCATAAGGAATCATTACAAATCTTGCTACTTGAAAAAGTTTCCTACTTCTGCATCATTATTTGAATCAAGTTTTGCAGTAAAGACTCCATTTTATTATCATAAGAAAGAAAAATATTTTCGAATGGAATTGTCAATGATGTAAAGCAAATAAGCTAAATAGATCGAACAATAAAAAGAAATATTATTGTTAAATATTTCAATTTTAATATTTTAGGGATGCTAATTATTTTTCACAAAAATAGAAAGACTATTGTGACTGAAATAGGATAACAATACATACCTATAAGCTAAGCACTTCCTCGTTTTATATGTATTTTCATATTTTGTTTAGCCTGAGATTAAGTAATCTTTATGGAACTGTGATCTATGTCTCATCTTATCTTTATCTGAATCAGAAAAGGTTTCAGTTATCAGTGACTTTTGCATTTGCATGTCATTTGAATTCGATTTAGTTCAGTTTGTGAAAAACTTAGATATGATTCCGAAAAGAATCATTCAAAATTAAAAAAAAAGAAAGAGGAATAATATTCTATCCAATATTAGACCTTTAAACAGAACCTTGTTGAACAAAAAAGAAGTATTCAGATACAACGGATATGCTCTGGGACGGAAGGATTCGAACCTCCGAATAGCGGGATCAAAACCCGTTGCCTTACCGCTTGGCTACGCCCCATTTCTACTTTTATTGGACACTAATACTAATAAAGAATAATATTGGTATTAAGTGTTCGTCAATTCCAGCCCAAACTATCTATAGAAAATATTTATTCTTTATAAAATCTATTATAGATTCGTGCTAGGATTTTGACATGTGTATATCTAGAATTCAACTGAATTTATTGATCATTACATATAATTCAATTAAGATATTGTATGAAAGTATGATTTCTTCTATTCTCCTTTGAGAATTGGAGGATTTTTGATTGAACGGAAAAAGAAGGATTTTTTTGTCTACCCTACTTTCTTTATTTTTCCTTATATCAATAACTCAATCAAAATGCAATTATCTCGACGAAAAAAATGTCTGTTATGCTTAATATCTTTAGTTTGATCTGTCTTAATTCTGCCCTTTATCCGAGTAGTCTTTTCTTCACCAAATTGCCCGAAGCCTATGCTTTTTTGAATCCAATCGTAGATGTTATGCCAGTCATACCCCTGTTCTTTTTTCTTTTAGCCTTTGTTTGGCAAGCTGCTGTAAGTTTTCGATAAGATCTTTAATACTATCCTAGAAAATTCATGATTTATTCGATAAAAATTAAATTATAACAATTGATAAGATCAAATAAGTCTGACAGTATGAACCTTCGATTCAAACATTGAAATTATCGGATAGCCGCGAGAAACCCGGCTCGCCCCATTTCCCGATTTTAATTTGAATCCTTTTTATGGTGAAATACCTTATTAGCTTAGGGCCCCTTACAATAGCTAATTATGGGTATGAAAGTGATTTGTGGTAATTAAAGACTCTTATTATATTACAAATTGAAATTTCATTTCAACTTCATTTGAATTTCTGAACATTCTTTTCTATTTCTAGAATTTATTTCTTGGTGTCAAAATAGGATATGTGATATAAAAATGGAGGATCTATTATCTTTTCTCGTTTTTCTTTTTCAAAAAATGATCTTGGAGGTTGTGTAATGCTTACTCTCAAACTTTTCGTTTACACAGTAGTAATATTCTTTGTTTCTCTCTTCATCTTTGGATTCCTATCCAATGATCCAGGACGTAATCCAGGACGTGAAGAATAAAATAAAAATTTAGTTTTTCTTGCTTGATTTTACAATTTTCTTTCAATTTTATTTTAGCTATTCCACACGTTTAACTAGGAAAAAATAATAAGGGGGTTTGCGAAAATTGAAAGAAAAAAATAGAAAGTCATCAACGGAAACGGAAAGAGAGGGATTCGAACCCTCGGTACGAATAACTCGTACAACGGATTAGCAATCCGCCGCTTTCGTCCACTCAGCCATCTCTCCCAATTGAAAAAGATAATTACTATGTTACATTACACATCAAGTAAGGATTAAAGAAAGTATTTCTTTCACATTCTTTATCTTTATCGTTATTATATAATTAGCAATTCCATTTAGATGCTCGAAAGATCCAAATAGAAAGATAAATAAAGAAGACCTTCTTGCTTTTATTTTGTTCGAGGTGCCTTTTGGGCCTGGCCCGGTCAATACCCAGCCGGGCCTTTTTTTGTTCCAACGAATTCCCTTTATTTATAGGTAACATACTCTAAATATTTGGTATCTGTGTAACAATTTCCGTTCTGGGGTTTACATATACTTCTAATTTTTGTTATAATGGAAATGGAGAATGGTTTTTGATTCAAAAGAATCAATTAAGGATCTATCAATTTGGATTTTATTATGTCATTAGGCAAACCAAATTTTATATTCAAATCTAAGAAAAATTCACGAATTCTCAGTCAACGAATAGTTAATGGTTCCTGTTTGTCATAAATTTTAGCTTTTTTGAGTCAAAATATAATTTGATTTTTCAATAGAAAAGTGAGTGGAAGTTTTGAGATACTATACAATCAATCAAAGGAGTAAATAAAACACAATCAAAAGGGGAAAAAGGGTTTATTTTATTTTATAATTTTTTTTATATTTATTTAGAAAAAGGATGAAAAAGGGGATGCAAGTACAATAAACTAAAGTTTAGTAATCCACCGGTAATTTTTTATCCTGTTGTGTATCGTTTTGGCGGCATGGCCGAGTGGTAAGGCGGGGGACTGCAAATCCTTTTTCCCCAGTTCAAATCCGGGTGCCGCCTCATCAACAAATGAATAGAAATATCTTATTCTGCTCTGCTGATATAACTAAACCTAATTTTCCCCAGCAAAACAGAATAAGGGGACTGTTGATACTTGGTTGATTCTAAACATCTGTTCTGGTAATTTTGTAAAAGATTGGAAATCTTTGAATATAAAAAGATTATAAAGGTCGAAGCAAGACTTTCCGATTCCCTTCTACTGCTAATGTAATGTATACTCATTGGGTCTTGAATTACATCGGATAGCCGGGGGATAATTCAACTACTAGTTAGGGAAAGTCCTTTCTATACTGTAATCTATATATATAGACTCGCGAGAATCTCTGAGTGTTCAGGCATTCAATCACTATTAGATTGAGATTAGATAGATTTTTTATAGAAAAGAAAAAGTTAAAAAAAATCATTTTTTAACCCCTCGTCAAGAGTATAATATACCATCTCCCAACTCCTTCAGCTAGACAATCGCGAAGGGGTACGCATTATATCAAATAGGAAATAAAATAAAAATATGTAATAGATAGCAATTGATCTATTTTTACTTTGAAGGGCAAGAAAAAAAGGAAAGGGCTCTCTTATTTTATTACTGGACGTCCATTCCATTAGTAACATTCCTTTGTAGTGTCATTGTGTATTTTACTTGTGTTTAGTCTTTCCCCATTAGAAATCATATAGGAATTTTTGAAATGGCTTTATTTGATTGGTTCATCAATAGTGTTTGGTCAGAATCCCTTTTTGACTCTGGACCATTCATTCTACTATTATTAGTGAGCAATAATGGAATAATTCTATCATAGAGATAAGGGACATAATTCACATGGATATAGTAAGTCTCGCTTGGGCTGCTTTAATGGTAGTCTTTACATTTTCCCTTTCACTCGTAGTATGGGGAAGAAGTGGACTTTAAAAGCACTCCTAATTTAGTTGAGGAATGAAACGCTATCAATTCTTTTATAGATCGTTCCGTAACGCATTTTTTATTTGAATTGAAATAATTTAGAAATAAAAAATATCTTCATTTCAAAATTCCATTGGATTCTAGTGGAGAAATGTATTCTATAACAGTAAAACGATTATTTCAGATTCATCGGAATAAATAGATGTATCAAAGAAATAGAATTGGGTCCTACGTCAATTCTATATATGGATTAATAACTACATATATTGAAGATAGAAGCTAATAGAGTATACCAACTCTATTTACAACTTTATCCACTACTATAACATAACACTACTAGAGAGTATGGTAAGTAAGAAATAAATTTCTTACTTACCATACTCTCGGATCTCATAGAATACCGCGGATTATAGCCCCTTGATTTCATTTAAGACGCAAAAATAGAATACTTTTCATTTGATTTCTTCAACTATTGATAAGAATTCAGAAGTAAAGTTTCATTTAAAGTAATTAATTGTTTTGACTGACTGTTTTTACGTAAATTATAAGTAGAAAAGCAGTAGGAACTAAAATGAACAGTGCAGTAGCAATAAATGCAAGAATATTTACTTCCATAATCTCATCGTTTTTTTATTTCACAATAACTCGGGATTTAATCCCATAGAGATGATAAATCTTTCACCTGTCAATTCAATGAATGCATTACCATCGATGATCTTGAATCGGATCAATACCATGAATAACAATATCTGAGCTATTAAATTAATTCGTCGTCGAGAATTGAATAGTATAACATACGAAGATCTTTTATCCATACCGAATCCAAGATTGGATTCCCGGACCAATAAAAAACTCCTTTATTTCTCCTTATTATATTTTATGTTCTTTCTTTTTAGTGTAGAACCATCAAATGAAGTATCATCTAACCATGCGTCTGTTTCCATTAACTACAAAACCCCAACAAACAATACAAGCGAAGTGGAAAAAGAGAGGAATTAGCTTCTAAATTTTAATGATCCAATTTTCTTTGGAAGACAAAGAAGTATGAGAAAAATGAGTCGCGGGAGAAAAAATGGAATATTCTATCAACTTCACTATTTTAGTTATTTTCATTTTTGTTTAGGGTTTGTTCTTTCTTCGAAAGAATCTTGAAAAAAAGAGGGGAAACCCCTTCGGAATTCAATTATGCTCCCCTTCTTTCACAGAAAATAAAGAGGCGAATTGATGTACTTATTGGATCCGTCGGGACTGACGGGGCTCGAACCCGTAACGTCCGCCTTGACAGGGCGGTGCTCTAGCCTATTGAACTACAATCCCAGGGAAATAAGAAGAGATATAGCAGAAAATTTGGATAGGTATTTCTTAAGAACAAGAGGGCTCTACCATCTGATAGTAGGTTGCCAAATTGTTGGGCCGAGCTGGATTTGAACCAGCGTAGACATATTGTCAACGAATTTACAGTCCGTCCCCATTAACCACTCGGGCATCGACCCAACGCCTAATTCATTTTAGACGTTCCATAATCAACTTCCTTTCATCTCCCAGGCAGACTTGACAAATAAATATAAATATCAAATGATATAAAATATGAAGTCCTTCTAAGTAGACTAATAGAAGGACTTGACAAACAGGGATCACTTGATATAAAATCCCACTCCTACTCCTATAGTCTTCCTATAGTCTTGAGTGTTGTTACACCCCCAGAGGGACTTGAACCCTCGTTTTCTCCGTGAAAGAGAGAGGTCGTAACCACTGGACCATAGGGGCCTATGGCCACCTTGCCCAGAAATAAACTAGAAACAGAAATACTAGGTCCCGAGGGCCAACCACCCTTAGGAAATAAAAAAGCAATATAAACACATATAGTAGAAACACGTAGAAACATATGTAATAAACCAAAATAGGGAATAAGGGCTAAGGGCGGCTTAACTTAATATAACTCAGGGCGAAGGCCGCCTTTAGGATATGGATATGGATCAAACCGAAAAACTCGTTCATTATTCTGGTTTTTAATGGTAATCAAACTTTACCATTAAACTTTAAACTATACAACCTTGAAACTTGATTTCATTGGTCTTTCTCGTC